GTCTTTGTAGCTTATTAACTAAAGCATGGCGCTGAAGATGCCAAGATGACTGCTCTACGCATCCGAAGACAAAAGACTTAGTCCTAACCTTACAGTTAATTTTTGCTAGACATATACATGCAAGTATCTGCGCCCCAGTGTAAATGCCCTCAATCCCCTTGCCAAGGAAAGAGGAGCAGGCATCAGGCACACCCACAGCTGTAGCCCAAGACGCCTTGCTCTGCCACACCCCCACGGGTACTCAGCAGTAGTTAACATTAAGCAATAAGTGTAAACTTGACTTAGTTATAGTAAGCCTAGGGTTGGTAAATCTTGTGCCAGCCACCGCGGTCATACAAGAAACCCAAATTAACTGTACACGGCGTAAAGAGTGGAACTATGATGTCACAATAACTAGGATCGAAATACAACTAAGCTGTCATAAGCCCAAGATGTACTTAAGGTCTCCATTAAGATGATCCTAGCATCCTTGACTGATTTAACTCCACGAAAGCTAGGACACAAACTGGGATTAGATACCCCATTATGCCTAGCCTTAAATCTTGATGTTTACCATACCAAACCATCCGCCTGAGAACTACGAGCACAAACGCTTAAAACTCTAAGGACTTGGCGGTGCCCCAAACCCACCTAGAGGAGCCTGTTCTGTAATCGATAACCCACGATTTACCCAACCACTCCTCGCCAAGGCAGCCTATATACCGCCGTCGCCAGCTCACCTTCACTGAGAGCCAAACAGTGAGCACAATAGTCCAACTCGCTAGTAAGACAGGTCAAGGTATAGCCTATGGAGTGGAAGAAATGGGCTACATTTTCTATAATAGGAAACCCACGGAAGGGGGCATGAAACAGCCTCCGGAAGGCGGATTTAGCAGTAAAGGGGGACAATAGAGCCCCCTTTAAGTTGGCCCTGGGGCACGTACATACCGCCCGTCACCCTCCTCACAAGCCACTAACCATCATAACTAATAACCTTCACGGCTGAAGATGAGGTAAGTCGTAACAAGGTAAGTGTACCGGAAGGTGTACTTAGCATATCAAGACGTAGCTATAAAATAAAGCATTCAGCTTACACCTGAAAGATATCTGCCATACACCAGATCGTCTTGAAGCCTATTCTAGCCCAACTACGTCACATAAGATACAACAAAAATCTACTTTTACCCTCTAACTAAAACATTCTCTAAACTTAGTATAGGCGATAGAAAAGACCTACCTGGCGCGATAGAAATTCTGTACCGCAAGGGAAAGATGAAATAGCAATGAAAAACTAAGCAATAAACAGCAAAGATTCACCCTTGTACCTTTTGCATCATGATTTAGCGAGAATAACCAAGCAAAATGAATTTAAGTTTGCCTCCCCGAAACCCAAGCGAGCTACTTACAAGCAGCTACCCATGAGCGAACCCGTCTCTGTTGCAAAAGAGTGGGACGACTTGTTAGTAGAGGTGAAAAGCCTATCGAGCTGGGTGATAGCTGGTTGCCTGTGAAATGAATCTAAGTTCCTCTCTGACTTCCCTCCCCGGACACAAACCTCAACCTACATGTAGAGAGTCAGAAGTAATTTAAAGGAGGTACAGCTCCTTTAAAAAAGAATCCAACCTCTATTAGCGGATAACTATCCAACTTTTTACGTACTGTAGGCCTTCAAGCAGCCACCAATAAAGAGTGCGTCAAAGCTCCATACATAAAAATCCAATAACAACACGACTCCCTTCTTACTAGCAGGCTAACCTATATCAATAGAAGTGTCAATGCTAAAATAAGTAACTAGGGCTACCCCCTCTCAAGCGCAAGTTTACATCCTCACATTATTAACAGACAACAAAACCAATATCTCAATTACAACAAGATTAAGATATTAATCCATTCTGTTGTTCCAACTCAGGAGCGCCTACTTAGAAAGATTAAAATCTGTAAAAGGAACTAGGCAAACTCAGGGCCCGACTGTTTACCAAAAACATAGCCTTCAGCCCACCAAGTATTGAAGGTGATGCCTGCCCAGTGACATAATGTTTAACGGCCGCGGTATCCTAACCGTGCGAAGGTAGCGCAATCAATTGTCCCATAAATCGAGACTTGTATGAATGGCTAAACGAGGTCTTAACTGTCTCTTACAGATAATCAGTGAAATTGATCTTCCTGTGCAAAAGCAGGAATGCTCACATAAGACGAGAAGACCCTGTGGAACTTAAAAATCAGCAGCCACTACACACAAACTCTAGCCTACTAGGCCTACTACTCCCAAACACTGGCTTGCATTTTTCGGTTGGGGCGACCTTGGAGAAAAATAAATCCTCCAAAAATAAGACTACACCTCTTAACCAAGAGCAACCCCTCAACGTACTAATAGTAACCAGACCCAATATACTTGAGCAATGGACCAAGCTACCCCAGGGATAACAGCGCAATCTCCTCTAAGAGCCCCCATCGACGAGGAGGTTTACGACCTCGATGTTGGATCAGGACATCCTAATGGTGCAGCCGCTATTAAGGGTTCGTTTGTTCAACGATTAATAGTCCTACGTGATCTGAGTTCAGACCGGAGCAATCCAGGTCGGTTTCTATCTATGACAAACCCTCTCCAGTACGAAAGGACCGAGAAAGTAGGGCCAATACTACAGGCACGCCCTCTCCCCAAGTAATGCATCCAACTGAATTACCTAAGGACACCCCACATTATCATTCCTAGAAAAGGACCAGCTAGCGTGGCAGAGCTTGGTAAATGCAAAAGGCTTAAGCCCTTTACCCAGAGGTTCAAATCCTCTCCCTAGCCCTTATTCCATGACCCACTCATCTACTCTGATTCACCTTATCATGTCTCTATCCTACGCAATTCCAATCCTAATTGCCGTAGCATTTCTAACTTTGATTGAACGAAAAGTCTTAAGCTATATACAAGCTCGAAAGGGCCCAAACATTGTAGGTCCTTTTGGATTACTGCAGCCTGTAGCTGACGGAGTCAAACTATTCACTAAAGAGCCAATCCGCCCATCTACTTCTTCTCCGTTTCTTTTCCTTATAACCCCAATACTAGCCCTTCTCTTAGCACTCACCATTTGAATTCCTCTTCCTCTCCCATTCTCTCTTACTGATCTAAACCTAGGCCTCCTCTTCCTCCTAGCCATATCCAGCTTAGCAGTATACTCAATCTTATGATCGGGTTGAGCATCAAACTCAAAATATGCTCTAATTGGGGCCTTACGGGCAGTAGCACAGACCATTTCTTACGAAGTGACATTAGCTATTATCCTTCTATCCATAATTATGCTCAGCGGCAATTACACCCTAAACACCCTCGCCATCACCCAAGAGCCCCTGTACCTTATCTTCTCCTCGTGACCTCTTGCAATAATATGGTACATCTCAACACTTGCTGAAACAAACCGTGCTCCATTCGACCTCACAGAGGGAGAATCGGAACTAGTATCTGGTTTTAATGTAGAATACGCCGCTGGGCCCTTTGCCCTATTCTTCTTGGCCGAATATGCAAACATTATATTAATAAACACATTAACTGCCATCCTATTCCTAAACCCAAGCTCACTAAACCTACCACAAGAATTATTTCCCCTAGTCCTAGCTACAAAAGTACTACTACTCTCGTCAGGCTTCCTATGAATCCGTGCCTCCTACCCACGATTCCGCTATGACCAACTCATACATTTACTTTGAAAAAGTTTCCTACCATTAACATTAGCACTATGTCTTTGACACACCAGCATACCAATCTGCTACGCAGGCCTACCTCCTTACTTAAGGAAATGTGCCTGAACGTTAAAGGGTCACTATGATAAAGTGAACATAGAGGTACACCAGCCCTCTCATTTCCTAAGAAAGACTTAGAAAAGTAGGAATCGAACCTACACAAAAGAGATCAAAACTCTCTATACTTCCTTTATATTATTTCCTAGTAAGGTCAGCTAACAAAGCTATCGGGCCCATACCCCGAAAATGATGGTTTGACTCCTTCCCTTACTAATGAACCCGCACGCTAAACTAATTACTTTCCTAAGCCTGCTCCTAGGCACAACCATTACAATTTCAAGCAACCATTGGGTGATAGCTTGAACTGGATTAGAAATCAACACTCTCGCCATCATCCCTCTTATCTCAAAATCACACCATCCTCGAGCTATCGAAGCCGTAATTAAATACTTCCTAGTCCAAGCAGCCGCTTCAACCCTAGTCCTCTTCTCAAGCATAACCAACGCATGATACACAGGGCAGTGAGACCTCACCCAGTTAACCCACCCAACCTCATGCCTGCTCCTAACAGCTGCAATTGGAATAAAATTAGGATTAGTCCCATTCCACTTCTGATTCCCAGAAGTACTTCAAGGCTCCTCCCTAACTACCGCCCTACTACTATCAACAGTAATAAAATTCCCCCCAATCACCATTCTATTTATAACCTCACACTCCCTTAACCCAACACTACTCACCTCCATAGCAATCGCCTCAGCAGCCCTAGGTGGATGAATGGGATTAAACCAGACACAAGTTCGAAAGATCCTAGCCTTCTCCTCTATCTCTCACCTGGGCTGAATAGTAATTATCATTATTTACAACCCGAAACTCACACTCCTAACCTTCTACCTATATGCCCTAGTAACAACTGCCGTATTTCTCACCTTAAACACAATCAAAGTTGTAAAACTATCAACAATAATAACCTCATGAACAAAAACTCCCATACTTAATGCCACTCTTATATTAACTCTACTTTCACTAGCAGGACTTCCCCCACTCACAGGATTCCTACCCAAATGACTTATTATCCAAGAATTAACTAAACAAGAAATAACTACAACAGCTACAATCATTGCTATATTATCACTACTGGGACTATTCTTTTACCTCCGCCTCGCATACTACTCAACAATCACACTCCCACCAAACTCCACAAACCACATAAAACAGTGGCATATCAATAAATCAACAGGCACTCCCATCGCCATCGTCACCTCCCTATCAATCCTATTACTACCCCTCTCCCCCATAATCCTATCCACCATCTAGAAACTTAGGATAACCCCAAACCGAAGGCCTTCAAAGCCTTAAACAAGAGTTAAACCCTCTTAGTTTCTGCTAAGATCCGTAGGACATTAACCTACATCTTCTGAATGCAACCCAGATGCTTTAATTAAGCTAGAACCTCCTCTAGACAGATGGGCCTCGATCCCATGAAATTCTAATTAACAGCTAGACGCCTAAACCAGCAGGCTTCTGTCTATTAGGCTCCGGCACACCTTTAGTGTACATCAATGAGCTTGCAACTCAACATGAACTTCACCACAGAGCCGATAAGAAGAGGAATTGAACCTCTGTAAAAAGGACTACAGCCTAACGCTTACAACACTCAGCCATCTTACCCGTGACCTTCATCAACCGATGATTATTTTCAACAAACCACAAAGATATTGGCACCTTATACTTAATTTTTGGTGCATGAGCCGGCATAGTAGGTACTGCCCTTAGCCTACTCATTCGTGCAGAACTAGGTCAACCAGGAACCCTCCTAGGAGATGACCAAATCTACAACGTAATCGTCACCGCCCACGCCTTCGTAATAATTTTCTTCATAGTAATGCCCATCATAATCGGGGGCTTCGGAAACTGATTAGTCCCACTTATAATCGGTGCCCCAGACATAGCATTCCCACGCATAAACAACATAAGCTTCTGACTACTCCCCCCGTCATTCCTACTTCTCCTAGCCTCCTCCACAGTAGAAGCGGGGGCAGGCACAGGATGAACTGTATACCCTCCTCTAGCTGGTAATCTAGCTCATGCTGGAGCTTCAGTAGATTTAGCAATCTTCTCCCTCCATCTAGCAGGTGTATCATCCATCCTGGGCGCTATCAACTTTATCACTACAGCTATCAACATAAAACCCCCTGCTCTTTCACAATACCAGACCCCTCTATTCGTATGATCCGTACTTATTACTGCTGTCCTATTACTACTCTCGCTCCCAGTACTTGCCGCCGGCATCACTATGCTATTAACAGACCGAAACCTAAACACAACATTCTTTGACCCTGCCGGAGGTGGTGACCCCGTACTATACCAACATCTCTTCTGATTCTTTGGCCACCCAGAAGTATACATCTTAATCTTACCAGGCTTTGGAATTATCTCCCACGTCGTAACATACTACGCGGGCAAAAAAGAACCATTTGGTTACATAGGAATAGTATGAGCCATATTATCCATCGGATTCTTAGGTTTCATTGTATGAGCCCATCATATATTTACAGTTGGAATAGACGTAGACACCCGAGCATACTTCACATCCGCTACTATAATCATTGCCATCCCCACCGGCATCAAAGTATTCAGCTGATTAGCTACACTGCACGGAGGGACTATCAAATGAGATCCTCCAATATTATGGGCCCTAGGTTTTATCTTCCTTTTCACTATTGGAGGCCTTACAGGTATCGTCCTAGCAAACTCCTCCCTAGACATCGCCCTACATGATACATACTACGTAGTTGCTCACTTCCACTATGTTCTCTCAATAGGGGCTGTATTTGCCATCCTAGCAGGATTCACCCACTGATTTCCTCTGTTAACAGGATACACCCTACACCCTTCATGAGCTAAAGCTCACTTTGGAGTGATATTTGCAGGGGTCAACCTAACCTTCTTCCCACAGCACTTCCTAGGCCTAGCTGGTATGCCACGACGATACTCTGACTACCCAGACGCATACACCCTATGAAACACCATATCCTCTATTGGCTCACTCATCTCAATAACAGCTGTAATTATACTAATATTCATTATTTGAGAAGCTTTCGCATCAAAACGAAAAGTTCTACAGCCAGAACTAACCTCCACAAACATTGAATGAATCCATGGCTGCCCACCCCCATACCACACCTTCGAAGAACCTGCCTTCGTTCAAATCCAAGAAAGGAAGGAATCGAACCCTCGTATGCTGGTTTCAAGCCAACCGCATCAAACCACTCATGCTTCTTTCTTATGAGACGTTAGTAAACCAATTACATAGCCTTGTCAAGTCTAAATCACAGGTGAAAACCCTGTACCTCTCACATGGCCAATCACTCACAATTCGGCTTCCAAGACGCCTCATCTCCCATTATAGAAGAACTTATCGAATTTCACGACCATGCCTTAATGGTCGCACTGGCAATCTGCAGTCTAGTTCTTTACCTCTTAGCACTCATACTCATGGAAAAATTATCTTCAAACACCGTTGATGCACAAGAAGTTGAACTAATCTGAACAATTCTTCCAGCTATCGTCCTCATTCTACTCGCCCTCCCTTCCTTACAAATCCTCTATATAATAGACGAAATTGATGAGCCCGACCTAACCCTAAAAGCTATCGGTCATCAATGATACTGAAGCTACGAATACACAGACTTCAAAGACCTCTCATTCGACTCATACATGATTCCCACGACAGAACTTCCACTAGGCCACTTTCGACTCCTAGAAGTAGACCATCGTGTTGTAGTCCCTATAGAATCCCCCATCCGTATTATTGTCACTGCCGGCGACGTACTCCACTCCTGAGCTATTCCCACCCTTGGAGTAAAAACTGATGCAATCCCAGGACGACTAAACCAAACATCGTTTATCACCACTCGACCTGGAGTATTCTACGGCCAATGTTCCGAAATCTGCGGAGCAAATCATAGCTACATACCAATCGTAGTAGAATCAACCCCCCTCGCCCACTTCGAGAGCTGATCTTCACTATTATCATCTTAATCATTAAGAAGCTATGCACCAGCACTAGCCTTTTAAGCTAGAGAAAGAGGACCACCATCCCTCCTTAATGAAATGCCACAACTCAATCCTAACCCATGATTCTTTATCATACTAACGTCATGATTAGCCTTTTCCCTGATTATCCAACCCAAACTTCTATCATTCACCTCAACTAACCCTCCCCTTAACAAAACATCTACAACCACTAAAACTACTCCATGAACCTGACCATGAACCTAAGCTTTTTTGATCAATTCACAAGCCCGTGCCTATTAGGAGTCCCATTAATCCTCCTTTCCATACTATTTCCCGCCCTACTACTCCCCACCCCAGATAGCCGATGAATTACCAACCGCTTCTCTACCCTACAACTTTGACTCCTCCACTTAATCACAAAACAACTAATAATACCACTAAACAAAACAGGTCACAAATGAGCCCTAATCCTAACCTCGCTGATAATATTTTTACTTACAATCAACCTACTAGGCTTATTACCCTACACGTTCACCCCAACAACCCAACTATCCATGAACATAGCACTAGCCTTTCCACTCTGACTTGCAACATTACTCACAGGCCTACGAAACCAACCCTCAGCATCCTTAGGCCACCTACTCCCAGAAGGCACCCCTACACCCCTAATCCCCGCCCTAATCATAATTGAAACCACTAGCCTTCTTATTCGCCCCCTAGCCCTAGGTGTTCGCCTTACAGCAAACCTTACTGCAGGCCACCTACTAATCCAACTCATCTCCACAGCAACTACAGCTCTACTCCCAATCATCCCTGCCGTGTCCATCCTAACTGCACTAATCCTACTCCTACTGACCATCCTAGAAGTAGCTGTAGCCATAATTCAAGCATACGTCTTCGTCCTCCTACTCAGCCTATACTTACAAGAAAACATCTAATGGCACACCAAGCACATTCCTACCACATAGTAGATCCAAGCCCCTGACCCATCTTCGGAGCAGTAGCTGCCCTACTCACCACCTCAGGACTAATTATGTGATTCCACTACAACTCATCCCAACTATTAACTCTAGGCCTACTCTCTATAATCCTAGTCATACTACAGTGATGACGAGACATTGTACGAGAGAGCACATTCCAAGGCCACCATACACCCACAGTTCAAAAAGGCCTGCGATACGGAATAATCCTATTCATCACATCCGAAGCATTCTTCTTCTTAGGTTTCTTCTGAGCATTTTTCCACTCTAGCTTAGTCCCAACCCCAGAGTTAGGTGGACAATGACCCCCCACAGGAATCAAACCCCTCAACCCCATGGAAGTACCCCTACTAAACACTGCTATCCTCTTAGCCTCAGGTGTTACTGTAACATGAGCACACCACAGCATCACAGAAGGCAACCGAAAACAAGCAATCCACGCACTGACCATAACAATCCTATTAGGTTTCTATTTCACAGCACTCCAAGCAACAGAATATTACGAAGCCCCATTCTCAATTGCCGATGGTGTATACGGATCAACCTTCTTTGTTGCCACAGGATTCCACGGACTACACGTCATTATTGGGTCCTCATTCCTATCAGTATGCCTACTACGCCTAATTAAATTCCACTTCACATCCAACCACCACTTCGGATTCGAAGCAGCAGCATGATACTGACACTTCGTAGACGTAATCTGATTATTCCTCTACATAACCATCTACTGATGAGGATCTTGCTCTTCTAGTATATTAATTACAATTGACTTCCAATCTCTAAAATCTGGTATAAACCCAGAGAAGGGCAATCAACATAATCATATTCATACTAATCTTGTCCCTCACTCTAAGTATCATCCTCACCACACTAAACTTTTGACTAGCCCAAATAAACCCAGACCCAGAAAAGCTATCCCCATACGAATGTGGATTCGACCCACTTGGATCTGCCCGACTTCCATTCTCCATTCGCTTCTTCCTCAGTAGCAATCCTATTTCTACTATTTGACCTAGAGATTGCACTACTACTTCCACTTCCATGGGCAGTACAACTTCAATCCCCCACCACCACCCTAATTTGGACCTCCACCATCATCATTCTCCTCACGCTAGGACTAATCTATGAATGAATACAAGGTGGCCTAGAATGAGCAGAATAAGCACAGAAAGTTAGTCTAACCAAGACAGTTGATTTCGGCTCAACAAACCATAGTCCAACCCTATGACTTTCTTTATGTCACTTATACACCTAAGCTTTTATTCCGCCTTCACACTAAGCAGCTTAGGACTGGCCTTCCACCGAACCCACCTAATCTCTGCCTTACTATGTTTAGAAAGCATAATACTATCTATATACATTGCACTATCACTATGACCAGTACAGAACCAAGCAACGTCATTCACCCTCCTGCCCGTACTCATACTAGCCTTTTCAGCTTGCGAAGCAGGTACAGGCTTAGCAATATTAGTGGCATCAACACGAACCCATGGATCTGACCACTTACATAACCTAAACCTACTACAATGCTAAAAATTATTCTCCCAACAATTATACTCCTCCCAGTAGCCCTCCTATCTCCCCCAAAATTCTTATGAACAAACACCACCTCTTATAGCCTATTAATCGCCTCATTAAGCCTACAATGACTTGCTCCAACATACTACCCCTACAAAAACCTAACCCAATGAACTGGTATCGATCAAATCTCGTCACCCCTTCTAGTATTGTCCTGCTGACTGCTTCCACTCATAATAATAGCAAGCCAAAATCACCTACAACATGAACCCATAACACGAAAACGAATTTTCATCACAACCCTAATTACAATCCAACCATTCATTATCTTAGCTTTCTCAACTACAGAGCTTATACTATTTTATATCTCATTCGAAGCAACTCTAATCCCCACCCTAATCCTTATCACCCGATGAGGAAACCAACCAGAACGCTTAAGTGCCGGTATCTACCTGCTATTCTACACCCTAATTAGCTCCCTCCCACTATTAGTTGCCATCCTTCACCTACATACACAGACCGGCACCTTACATCTAATACTCCTAGGACTAACTCACCCCATCCTCACTACATCATGGACAAGCCTCCTATCAAGCCTAGCCCTACTGATAGCATTCATAGTAAAAGCCCCCCTATATGGCCTTCATCTATGACTCCCCAAAGCCCATGTCGAAGCCCCTATCGCCGGGTCTATACTATTAGCTGCACTCCTCCTAAAGCTAGGTGGCTACGGTATCATACGACTCACCATACTCATAGCACCGATTTCTAACAATCTACACTACCCCTTCCTGACACTAGCCCTATGAGGAGCACTAATAACTAGCTCAATCTGTCTACGCCAAACCGACCTCAAATCACTCATCGCCTACTCCTCCGTAAGCCACATGGGCCTAGTCATTGCTGCAAGTATAATCCAAACTCACTGATCATTCTCAGGAGCAATAATCCTTATAATCTCACACGGATTAACCTCCTCAATACTATTCTGCCTAGCTAACACAAATTACGAACGTACCCACAGCCGCATCCTTCTCCTAACACGCGGCTTACAACCCTTACTACCACTCATAGCCACATGATGACTCTTAGCTAACTTAACAAACATAGCCTTACCTCCAACCACAAACCTGATAGCAGAACTAACAATTATAATCGCACTATTTAACTGATCCACCTTCACAATCATCCTTACCGGACTCGCAACCCTACTAACCGCCTCCTACACTCTATTCATACTACTGATAACCCAACGAGGAGTACTCCCCACCCATATCACATCTATCCAAAACTCTAACACACGAGAGCATCTCTTAATAACTCTCCACATCCTCCCCCTACTCCTACTAATCCTAAAACCAGAACTAATCTCAGGAATTCCATCATGCAAGTATAGTTTTAACCCAAACATTAGACTGTGATTCTAAAAATAGAAGTTAAACCCTTCTTACCTGCCGAGGGGTGGTCCAACCAACAAGAACTGCTAATTCTTGCATCTGAGTTTAAAACCTCAGCCCCCTTACTTTTAAAGGATAACAGCAATCCATTGGCCTTAGGAGCCACCCATCTTGGTGCAAATCCAAGTAAAAGTAATGGAAGCTGCATTACTCCTCAACACCTCTATAATCCTAACACTAACAATCATCCTAACACCAATCCTACTTCCCCTTCTGTCCAAAAACTTCCAAAACTCTCCAGCTATCGTCACCCGTACAGTCAAGACTGCCTTCCTAACTAGCTTAGTACCAATAACCCTATTCATATACTCAGGCATAGAAAGCATCGCCTCAACCTGAGAATGAAAATTCATCATAAACTTCAAAATCCCTATTAGCTTTAAAATAGACCAATACTCTATAATATTCTTCCCCATTGCTCTATTCGTGACATGATCCATCCTCCAATTTGCATCGTGGTATATAGCCTCAGAGCCTTACATCACAAAATTCTTCAACTATCTCTTAATATTTCTAATCGCCATACTAACTCTAACCATTGCCAACAACCTCTTTCTTCTCTTCATCGGATGAGAAGGAGTCGGAATCATATCATTTCTCCTCATCGGATGATGACAAGGGCGGGCAGAAGCCAACACAGCTGCACTTCAAGCTGTTCTCTACAATCGCATTGGAGACATTGGCATTATCTTAAGCATAGCATGACTTGCCTCATCCACAAACACCTGGGAAGTACAACAAACCTTCACCTCCACTCAAACCCCAACACTCCCCCTTCTAGGTCTAATCCTAGCTGCCACAGGGAAATCTGCCCAATTTGGCCTCCACCCATGACTACCAGCCGCCATAGAAGGCCCAACTCCAGTCTCCGCCTTACTCCACTCCAGCACCATAGTAGTAGCTGGAATCTTCTTACTTATCCGCACTCATCCTATGCTCTCCAACAACCAAACCGCTCTTACTCTATGTTTATGTCTGGGTGCACTATCCACATTATTTGCTGCCACCTGTGCAATCACACAAAATGATATCAAAAAAATTATCGCCTTCTCCACATCCAGTCAGCTAGGACTTATAATAGTAACTATCGGTCTCAACCTCCCTCAACTTGCCTTCCTACACATCTCAACACACGCCTTCTTCAAAGCCATACTATTTCTCTGCTCAGGATCAATCATTCATGGCCTAAATGGAGAGCAAGACATTCGAAAAATAGGAAGCCTACAAAAAATACTTCCTACAACCACCTCCTGCCTAACCATCGGCAATCTAGCCCTAATAGGAACCCCCTTCTTAGCTGGATTCTACTCAAAAGATCTTATTATCGAAAGCATAAACACCTCATACCTAAACACCTGGGCTCTCCTTCTAACCCTACTAGCTACATCATTCACCGCAACCTACACCCTGCGCATAACATTACTCGTCCAAACAGGATTCACTCGAATAACAACAACCGTCCCCATAAACGAAAACGACCGGGCAATCATCAACCCAATCACTCGCCTAGCCTTAGGCAGTATCATAGCTGGCCTACTCATCACATCCTTCATCACCCCAACAAAAACCCCACCAATAACCATACCAACACTCACAAAAACTGCAGCCATTATCGTGACAATCCTGGGTATTATTCTTGCCCTAGAGCTCTCAAACATAACCCACGCCCTAACTCAACCAAAACAAACCACACTCATAAACTTCTCTTCCTCATTAGGATTCTTCAATCCCCTATCACACCGAATCACCTCTACTAGCCTCCTAAATAGCGGACAAAAAATCGCATCCCACCTAATCGACCTATCCTGGTACAAAAAAATAGGTCCAGAAGGAATTGCTGACCTTCAACTCATAGCAACTAAAACTTCAACCACCTTCCACTCCGGATTAATTAAAACCTACCTAAGCTCATTCGCCCTATCCATTCTCATCATCCTATCAACATATAGACCAACAAACCCTTAATGGCTCCCAACCTACGAAAATCTCACCCCCTCCTCAAAATAGTTAACAACTCACTAATTGACCTACCTACCCCATCAAACATCTCTGCCTGATGAAACTTCGGATCTCTTTTAGGCATCTGCCTATTAACACAAATCCTAACAGGGCTCCTACTAGCTATACATAACACTGCAGACACAACCCTAGCCTTCTCATCCGTAGCTCATACATGCCGAAACGTGCAATATGGTTGATTAATTCGCAACCTCCATGCAAACGGAGCATCATTCTTCTTTATTTGTATCTACTTACATATTGGACGAGGGTTCTACTATGGTTCGTACCTATACAAAGAAACATGAAACACAGGAGTCATCCTCCTACTGACCTTAATAGCCACCGCCTTCGTAGGATATGTCCTACCATGAGGGCAAATATCTTTCTGAGGGGCTACAGTCATCACCAACTTATTCTCAGCAATCCCCTACATTGGTCAAACCCTAGTAGAATGAGCCTGAGGTGGCTTCTCAGTAGACAACCCAACACTAACCCGATTCTTTGCCCTACACTTCCTCCTCCCATTCATAATCGCCGGCCTCACCCTTATCCACCTTACCTTTCTCCATGAATCTGGGTCGAACAATCCACTAGGTATCCTATCAAACTGCGACAAAATCCCATTTCACCCCTACTTCTCACTAAAAGACATTCTAGGTTTCACCATCATATTCCTCCCACTAACAACCCTAGCCTTATTCTCACCAAACCTACTAGGAGACCCAGAAAACTTCACTCCAGCAAACCCACTAGTTACTCCTCCCCATATCAAACCCGAATGGTACTTCCTATTCGCATATGCTATCCTACGCTCCATCCCCAACAAACTGGGAGGTGTACTAGCTCTAGCAGCCTCCGTACTAGTACTATTCCTAAGCCCCCTACTCCATAAGTCTAAGCAACGCTCAATAACCTTTCGTCCCCTCTCACAGCTCCTATTCTGAATCCTAGTCGCCAATCTACTTATCCTAACATGAGTAGGCAGCCAGCCCGTAGAGCACCCGTTCATCATCATCGGACAGCTAGCTTCCTTAACCTACTTCACTATCCTACTACTCCTGTTCCCTGCTATCGGCACTCTAGAAAACAAAATACTTAACTACTAAAAACCACTCTAATAGTTTACAAAAAAACATTGGTCTTGTAAACCAAAGACTGAAGATTCTACCCCTTCTTAGAGTTTTTCCCAATCAGAAAAAGAGGACTTAAACCTCTATCTCCAACTCCCAAAGCTGGTATTTTATACTAAACTATTCTCTGACCACCCCTTACCCTAACTGCTCGAATCGCCCCACGAGCCAATCCTCGTACTAACTCCAACACAACAAATAGGGTCAACAACAACCCCCAACCTGCCACCAAAAACATACCCACACCATACGAATAAAACATTGCTACCCCACCAAAATCTAACCGAACAGAAGACACACCCCCACAATCCACCGTAACAACCCCCGAGTCCCAACACCCAACAACCCCACTAACAACTACCCCCACAACAAGCACCAAAACAAGCCCCACCCCATACCCAACAACCCGTCAATCTCCCCAGGCCTCTGGGAAAGGATCCGCTGCTAAAGACACAGAGTACACAAAAACTACCAACATTCCCCCTAAATACACCATAAACAGTACCAATGACACAAAAGAAACCCCCAAACTCAACAATCACCCACATCCTGCAACAGAAGCCAACACCAAACCTACTACCCCATAATAAGGGGAGGGATTAGATGCAACTGCTAAACCCCCTAGCACAAAGCACACCCCTAAAAAAAGCACAAAATAGGTCATAACAGTTCCTGCTTGGCTTTTCTCCAAGACTTGCGGCCTGAAAAGCCACTGTTGTCTAACTTCAACTACAGAAACCATTTTCCACCCCCCCCCTACCCCCCCACCCCCCAATCAACCCTCACTTCATGTACCTTAGTACATTAACTTACTATCCACATATATACATACAGTTCATGTCTAATAGTCATTAATATCATACTTGACATGCCCCCCTCAAACCCATGCTCGCGTCCAGAGGACCTCCCGCCCATCCAACTCCCAAAGTCCATTAACAACCATCGTACTAATACCATTCCCTAGATTGGTTTTACATACCTACTTTAACGGATACGACAGTGCTTACTGTACCTCCCTGAATGAACTCTAGAACATTGCACCGAGCCCCTCTCCACAGAACTAATGTCTCACCAGACTCTTGGAATACACAAAGCTTCGTACCAGGTGGATTTATTAGTCGTGCTCCTCACGTGAAATCAGCAACCGGGTGTTAGTAAGATCCTACGTTACTAGCTTCAGGACCATTCTTTCCCCCTACACCCCTAGCCCATCTTGCTCTTTTGCGCCTCTGGTTCCTATGTCAGGGCCATAACTAGGTTAGTCCTCTCAACTTGTACTTCACCGATACATCTGGTCGGCTATTTATCAACATTCCATTCTTAATCGAGTCACCCGACCTATTTGGGGCGGTTGGTTCCCTTTTTTTTCTGGGCGTCTTCACAGGTTGCCCCTCCAGTGCGGAGCAGGTGAATACAATCTAAGACGTGTGCCCTCCCTGGTATGCGTACGGATCTCGCCCCCAGGAATCCCTCGATGAGACGGTTGTAGGGTTAGGGGAATCATTTTTGCACTGATGCACTTTGTTTTACATCTGGTTATGGTGTGCCCCCAAACAGTTACCAAGTCTGACTATCTATTGAATGCTTGCTGGACATAGATTGTCATTTTTCATTTCCTCTAATTTTCTAAACAACACTAGGGGATTCTAACTGAAAAATGAACCGTATTTTCATCACACATTTTATCATCATCTTTGTTATCTGTCAACGACAGTAGAATTACATTAAAAAAAGAACACACACAACTTACATTCATATATTCGAACGACACACCACAAATTATAAAAGAAATCCTCCTAAAAATACCAAACACAACAAACAACAAACAACAAACAACAAACAACAAACAACAAACAACAAACAACAAACAACAAACAACAAACAACAAACAACAAACAACAAACAACAAACAACAAACAACAAACAACAAACACCCA